ATTAGTCTTAACAAAACAAGTTATAATGCTAAAAGATTAGAAAAATGGCAAATATTAAAAAGAAGAAATACTCGATTAATCTGTAAATTACCCCTTTTTTTTAAATTTTTCATTGAAAGAATCTACACAAATAGATTTTTATCTATCATTAATATTCCCAGAATGCAGAAAAATTTATTTCTTGAATCAACAAAAAAAATTATGAATAAATCCATTTACAATAATGAAACAAACCAAGAAATAATTAATAAAAAAAATCAAAATCCAATTGAGTTTATTTCGACTATAAAAAAGTCACTTTCTAATATTAGTAATAGTAAGACAAATTCACATATTTTTTCTGACTTATCGTACTTGTCACAAGCATATGTATTTTACAAATTATCACAAACCCAAGTTATTAACTTGTATAAATTAAAACCATTTCTTCAATATCAAGAAATCCCTTTTTTTCTTAAGCCTGAAATAAAGGATTCTTTTGAAACACAAGGAATAGTTCATTCTAAATTAAGGGATAACAGACTTCCGAGTTCTGAAATGAATCAATGGAAAAACTGGTTACGAGGACATTATCAATACGATTTATCTCAGATCAGATGGTCTAGATTAATACCACAACAATGGCGGAATAGAGTTTATCAACGTCGTATGGTTAAAAGGAAAAATTTCAGCAAATGGAATTCATATGAAAAAGACCAATTAATTGATTACAAAAAACCAAATATTTTGGAAGTCTATTCATTATCGAATCAAAAAGATAATTTTCAAAAATACTATAAATATGATCTTTTATCATATAAATTGATTAATTATGAAAATAAAAAGGACTCATTTATTTCGAGATCACCGTTTGGAGGAAATAAGAATCAAGAGATTTCTTATAATTACAACACATATAAAGACCCTTTTGTTGATATGATGAGGAGTATCCCTATCAATAATTATCTAGGAAAGGGCGATATGGAAAAAACTCCCGATAGGAAATATTTGGATTGGAAAATTATCAATTTTGATCTTAGACAAAAAGTCAATATTGAGGCCTGGATCACGATCGATGCCAATAGTAATCAAAATACTAAGATTGTTACTAATAATTCTCAAATAATTGATAAAAAAAATATTTTTTATCTTATGATTCCAAAAATGAATCTACCAAACTCCCCAAAAGTATTTTTTGATTGGATGGGGATGAATGAAAAAATACTAAAGCGTCCCATATTGAATCTGGAACTTTGGTTCTTCCCAGAATTTTTGTTACTTTATAATACATATAAAACGAAACCTTGGTTTATACCAAGCAAATTACTTCTTTTAAATTTGAATAGAAATGAAAATCAAAAGATTAATGAAAAGCAAAAGGGAAGTTTTTTGATACCATCGAATAAAAAAATAAAGAATCGAAATCAAGAAGAAAAAAAAACCACAAGCCAAGGGGATCTTGGATCCATTCTTTCAAACGAACAAAAAGATATTGAAGAAGATTATGCGAGATCGGACATGAAAAAAGGTAAAAAGAAAAAACAATACAAAAGTAACATGGAAGCCGAACTAGATTTATTCCTGAAACGTTATTTTCTTTTTCAATTGAGATGGGACGATACTTTGAATCAAAGAATGATTAATAATATTAAGGTATATTGTTTCCTGCTTAGACTAATAGATCCAAGCAAAATTTCTATATCCTCGATTGAAAGGGGAGAAATGAGTTTGGATATAATGCTGATTCAGAAGAATTTAACTCTTCCAGAATTGATGAAAAGGGGAATATTGATTATCGAACCCATTCGTCTGTCTGTAAAAAACGACGGACAATTTATTATGTATCAAACCCTCGGTATTTCGTTGGTTCATAAGAGTAAGCACCAAACTAATCAACGATACCGAGAACAAAGATATGTTGCTAAGAATCATTTTGATGAATCTATTCCACCACATGAAAGAATAACAATAAATAGAGACAAAAATCATTTGGATTTGCTTGTTCCTGAAAATATTTTATCGTTTAGGCGTCGTAGAAAATTAAGAATTCTAATTTGTTTCAATTCAAAGAATAGGAATGATGTAGATAGAAATCCTGTATTTTGCAACGAAAAGAATAGCAGCCAAGTTCTAGGTGCCCGTAATCACCTTGATAGAGAGACAAATCAATTAATGAAATTGAAGTTCTTTCTTTGGCCTAATTATCGATTAGAAGATTTAGCTTGTATGAATCGTTATTGGTTTGATACCAATAATGGCAGTCGTTTCAGTATGTTAAGGATACATTTGTATCCACGATTGAAAATTCGTTGATAGTCAATTTTTCCTATATATCCTCTACTATATAGGATATATGAAAGCAAATAAATACACACATCACACGTCCTGTCTTACATTTCATTCGAAATATCCAATACTAAATGAATAACTATCAATTCGATCTAGAAATGAATCAACAAAACCTTCTTCATTTTAGGTCTAAATTCTTCGCTTTTGTGAATACGAAAATGTGCCAATCCTTTTCTCTCCCTATCGAAATCTAATTTTCAATTGGATTGATTCATTTGAATTGATAAAATTAGGAGTTTCTAAAGAAATTTGGATTAGATTATTGTATCTACCACATTAAAATGAATGACATTATTATTACTGATCGGTAAAATCCATATCTGTAAAAAGGGAGAGGAGGCATTTTTTTATGGTAAGAAATTCATTTATTTCGGTTATTTCTCAAAAAGAAAACGAAGAAAACAGAGGGTCTGTTGAATTTCAAGTATTCAGTTTCACCACTAAGATAAGGAGACTTACTTCACATTTGGAATTGCACAAAAAAGACTATTCATCTCAGAGAGGTTTGCGAAAAATTTTGGGAAAACGTCAACGACTACTGGCTTATTTGTCAAAAAAAAATAGAGTACGTTATAAAGAATTAATTGGTCAGTTGGATATTCGAGAGACAAAAACTCGTTAATTTAAAGAGTGATATCATTTGAACTTATTCGTTTCAATTTTGATGAACTTCTTTTTACTTTCAGCAATTCATGGAAGAATGACTCAATAAAAAACTTATGATTGCACCAACTACAAGAAAAGACCTCATGATAGTCAATATGGGCCCTCACCACCCATCAATGCATGGTGTTCTTCGACTTATCGTTACTCTCGATGGTGAAGATGTTATTGACTGTGAACCAATATTGGGTTATTTACACAGAGGAATGGAGAAAATTGCGGAAAACCGAACAATTATACAATATTTGCCTTATGTAACACGTTGGGATTATTTAGCTACTATGTTCACAGAAGCAATAACCGTAAATGGACCCGAACAACTAGGCAATATTCAAGTACCTAAAAGGGCTAGCTATATCAGAGCCATTATGTTGGAGTTGAGTCGTATAGCTTCCCATTTGTTATGGCTTGGCCCTTTTATGGCAGATATTGGGGCACAGACCCCCTTCTTCTATATTTTTCGAGAACGAGAATTGATATATGACCTATTCGAAGCTGCCACCGGTATGCGAATGATGCATAATTATTTTCGTATCGGAGGAATAGCTGCTGATCTACCTCATGGATGGATAGAGAAATGCTTGGATTTTTGCGATTATTTTTTAAGAGGGGTTGCTGAATATCAAAAGCTTATTACACGGAATCCCATTTTTTTAGAACGAGTTGAGGGCGTAGGCATTATTGGAGGAGAAGAAGCACTAAATTGGGGTTTATCGGGACCAATGCTACGAGCTTCCGGAATACAATGGGACCTTCGTAAAGTTGATCATTATGAGTGTTATGACGAATTTGATTGGGAGGTTCAATGGCAAAAAGAAGGGGATTCATTAGCTCGTTATTTAGTACGAATCAGTGAAATGACAGAATCCATAAAAATTATCCAACAGGCTCTGGAAGGAATTCCAGGGGGGCCCTTTGAGAATTTAGAAATCCGACGCTTTGATAGAATAAAAGATACTGAATGGAATGATTTTGAATATCGATTTATTAGTAAAAAACCTTCTCCAACTTTTGAATTGTCCAAACAAGAACTTTATGTAAGAGTCGAAGCACCAAAAGGAGAATTGGGAATTTTTCTAATAGGAGATCAAAGTGTTTTTCCTTGGAGATGGAAAATTCGCCCACCGGGTTTTATCAACTTGCAAATTCTGCCTCAGTTAGTTAAAAGAATGAAATTGGCTGATATTATGACGATACTAGGTAGTATAGATATCATTATGGGAGAAGTTGATCGTTGAAATGATAATTGATAATACAACAGAACTACAAGGTATCCATTCGTTTTCCAGATTGGAATTCTTAAAAGAAGTCTATGGGATCATATGGGTGCTTGTCCCTATTTTGACTCTTGTATTAGGAATCACATTAGGTGTACTAGTAATTGTTTGGTTAGAAAGAGAAATATCTGCAGGGATACAACAACGTATTGGACCTGAATACGCCGGCCCCTTGGGAATTCTTCAAGCTCTAGCAGATGGCACAAAACTACTTTTCAAAGAGAATCTTTTTCCATCTAGAGGGAATACTCGTTTATTCAGTATCGGACCATCCATAGCAGTCATATCCATTTTACTAAGTTATTCAGTGATTCCTTTTGGTTATCGCCTCATTCTAGCCGATCTTAGTATTGGTGTTTTTTTATGGATCGCTGTTTCAAGTCTTGCTCCCGTTGGACTTCTTATGTCGGGATATGGATCAAATAATAAATATTCCTTTTTAGGTGGTTTAAGAGCTGCTGCTCAATCAATTAGTTATGAAATACCATTAACTCTATGTGTATTATCAATATCTCTACGTGTGATTCGGTGAGACATAAAATTTCCCCTATTTCTTTTCTTTCTAGTAAGAAAGTTAAATGAGTTGAATATATTTTCTTTTTTTATTCAGCATTCGGGTTGATGAACTAAACCAGATAGTTATATGAGTGAAATAAAACGGCTTTTGAATTTGCAGTTAAAGGGATTGAATCTCATTTCCTATGTACAAGAATGAAATGAAAGTAAATATAA